TCCAAAGAGGGTTTTCCTGTACGTTCATCACAAAATATTTCTAGATCCCAATACACCCAATGCCAGATAGCTGCCAAAAAGCACAAGCCAGAAAACACAATATGTGCACCAGCCACACCTTCATAACTCCAAATACCCGGATTCGTTATAGTCCCCCCCGTAATACTCCAACCACCCCATGAATTGATTATTCCTAAACGAGTCATGAAGGGTATAACGAACATACCCTGTCTCCACATTGGATCAAGAACAGGGTCAGAGGGATCAAAAACAGCTAATTCATATAGAGCCATCGAACCGGCCCAACCAGCAACCAGAGCTGTATGCATTATATGGACAGAAATCAAACGGCCGGGATCATTCAATACAACCGTATGAACACGATACCAAGGCAAACCCATGGAAATACCCCTTATATCAATCAAAAATAGACTCTATGTAACTTTATTGCACTTTAAAAAAACTATAGTATGGTCCTTACTTTTTTAGTGGATTATCTTGGGGAAAGGATTAATATTTGTTCTATATCTTTTAGTAAGAATGTCTTTGAATAATAATAGAATAATTTTGTTCGTAGGAACAAAAAGAAGCAGATTTATTCTACACCCGATAAGTACCAATACGCAATGGTAGGGCGTTGATAGCATTTTATATGAGTAACTGCATATATATTTGTTCATCATCCAAAGGCCCCACTTGTAATAATTTTCCTTTATTGATTCTGTCTTCCTTTTTTATGAACTTCTTCAATCTATGGATAAAATATGATAAAAGACAAAATATTATTAAGACAATAAACCTATTTTTACGCTTTCACATCAAAGTGAGATATAATACTTAATTTTTCTTTCATTTAATGCCTATTGGTGTTCCAAAAGTACCTTTTCGAAGTCCTGGAGACGAAGATGCATCGTGGGTTGACGTATAGTGCGACTTGTCAGATATATTGGGTCATATGGTATTTCCCCGTTCTCTTTCCCGATCGAGATATCCTCCCTTTCGCCCAACAAAGATTGATTGAATTATCCAAAATTTGGAGCGTGAAATGCAATTAAGTACGATTAAATTTATTTTTTAAGGGGGTAGACAGATTAATATTAGCAATTAGAATAATTTATGGTTGGCTTGGTTCAAACAATAAAATGAATTATCCAGGCTCCGTTTAGAAAAAAACCAATAGGTAATATATCTATGATTTCTACTTAATATCATATTCTATTTATATTATAGAATATTCGATTTATAATTTCTAATATAATAATATAATTAAAGTTATCTAAAACTGTTAATAAATCGAGTAATATGATGAATGCATTGAATATTTAATATTATATTTGGTGGGAGATATGAAATAAATTAAAAAAGAAAGAAGTCGTAGCAAAAAGACGTAGTATTGGGGCATTTGTCCTATATATGCAAATAAAAATCGGTCCGATCTTTACTCGGAGTAGAGCATAAACCTAAAAGAATTCAAGAAGACCATTCAGGAACAAGAAAATTACATCGTGATTTGGATTGGATTCCGATGAAACAATACATCAATGAGAAGTTAATCCGATAAGTTTATTTTTATTTATTTCTATTTATATATAGAAATTCTATTTACTATTATTATATAATTATATATAAAAAGACCAAAACTCATATTTTTTTTTTATGAAAGAAAAAGCCCCTTTGTTACAAGTTATACAGAGCTTGCGATGACAAAAGAAAAAAAACAAGAATCTACACATTGATTCTTGTTTTTTTCGCGATTTGTGTTGAACTGTATGCATCAAAAGATGCATGTACGGTTCCGAAGGGATACAATTTTATCTCAATCAACCGACTTTATCGAGAAAGATTACTTTTTTTAGGCCAAGAGGTTGATAGCGAGATCTCGAATCAACTTATTGGTCTTATGGTATATCTCAGTATAGAGGATGATACCAAGGATCTCTATTTGTTTATAAACTCTCCCGGCGGATGGGTAATACCTGGATTAGGTATTTATGATACTATGCAATTTGTGCAACCAGACGTACAAACAATATGCATGGGATTAGCCGCTTCAATGGGATCTTTTATTCTGGTCGGAGGAGAAATTACCAAACGTCTAGCATTCCCTCACGCTTGGCGCCAATGAGTTTTTTATTTGATTTGAGAGAAAAAAGAAGACTATGCCTTCGCGATATATGAAATATAAATATTAAGTAATAATAGCATGGCACTTCGAATTCGATACGAGAATCTTTTTTTTTTTCAAAATCGTTCCATTCCATTATGTATCGAAAGAGTAGTATGAGATAAAAGGTCTTTACCATTTTATCTGATATATCAGGAGACCCATTTCAGCGTCACAAACTTTTTTGTTTTTACACCGAAAAACTCTTAACAATAATATATATATTATTTTTATGAAAGAATACAAAAAAAAATCTCTTAATTTTTTTTTTTTCAAATATAAAAAAAATTAAGTAAAAAAAAAAAGAAACTTTGGGATTGCTAAATAACAGACGAAATTAATATATATATAAAGCAACGGAACCATCATAGTATATTTTTAACTATTCCAAAAGAAAGGGTGGTTGTTGGATCATTCACCTATGTGAATATGATAGACCCTATAATTTCTTTTCTATTTATTCGATGTAAGGTAGTTTATAGGTATAAAGGTAGTTTATAGGTATAAAAGTGAATTCCATTGTAGAGCCGTATGCAATGTGCAAAAGATGCCTGTACGGTTGTTCAATTCTATCTTTCTTTTTTCTTATTTTTCGCCTTTCATCATGCGAGATAGAATAATTATTTATTATGTTATATCATCAGGGTAATGATCCATCAACCTGCTAGTTCTTTTTATGAGGCACAGACGGGAGAATTTATCCTGGAAGCGGAAGAACTACTGAAGCTTCGCGAAACCATCACAAGGGTTTATGCACAAAGAACGGGCAAATCCTTATGGGTTATTTCCGAAGACATGGAAAGAGATGTTTTTATGTCAGCAACAGAAGCCCAAGCTCACGGACTTGTTGATCTTGTAGCGGTTGAATAAAAAATAAGAGGAATTTCGCGCAAATATACAATTTGAGATTTTATCTTCTTACCAGATTTAATACAATAGTCTATGAATCCATTAATATAAAAATGATTCATACTTATCCGGTTAGGATCGATCTAAACCAGCCCATTATGTATATGATTCAACATGCCAACTATTAAACAACTTATTAGAAACACAAGACAGCCAATCAAAAATGTCACGAAATCCCCCGCTCTTCGGGGATGTCCTCAGCGACGAGGAACATGTACTAGGGTGTATGTGCGACTCGTTCAGATCATGGACTAGGCCAAAAACAATTGATCCGGTATAAATGATCAGTACCAATGAATAGGATAGAATGAAGACCACCATTTACTATACGATACGAAAAATTAAATATAGATAAAAATCTAAAAAAGATCTATCATACCTTCTATTGTATTGTGGTATCAAATTAATTTATGGTTGCCATTGGTACAAATCCAATCACTTACACTTTTAATTTAAGATGAGAAAGAATTCCCCATTGATAGCAAATGGTATTCATTAAGCAGGGAAATCCTATTTTATTTAAAAGCAGAATTAAAAGCAGAAAGATTATGCCCTTACCCTTTACCCTTCACTTTTGCAAGAACGGACTAACAGGGTCAGCTACTCAGCTAATCTTCATAATTAAATACCGTTACTGTATAAGTGGTCTCGTCTCGTTGTGAAAGACCTATTACTGGATAATTATGGGTAGAGCCAAAGAGTGTGAACTGTACAAGTTAACAATAGCATTAATTAAATGAGGCTCCGGTGTATAGAGAGGACCTCACCGTTTAAGAAGTAACCATAGAAACGATGGAACCCACTATACCTATATTCTATTTACTACTTTTTTATTTACTATGTTTTTTTGATACCTAGTATCAATACAATTTCTTATTTTGAGGCGAGAAGCCTAGAAAAAAAGAAAAAATCGTGGTCGGGAAGGTTAGAGTAGCAAAAGCCATTGGAATTCTTATTTTATACATTGGAAGAATCCGTTTTGTTATTAATAGACTAGGAAAGGGAAAGGAAATAACTGAAAGAAAAGAAATCAATTAGTTATTCATCAAAGTTTCATTTATTCAATGACTAGAATTAAACGAGGATATATAGCTCGAAGACGTCGAACCAAAATTCGTTTATTTGCATCAAGCTTTCGAGGGGCTCGTTCAAGACTTACTCGAACTATTACTCAACAGAAAATAAGAGCTTTGGTTTCGGCTCATCAGGATAGAGGTAGGCAGAAGAGAAATTTTCGTCGTTTGTGGATCACTCGAATAAACGCAGTAATTCGAGCCAATAAACTATACTATAGTTATAGTAAATTAATACACCATCTGTACAAGAGGCAGTTGCTTCTTAATCGTAAAATACTTGCACAAATAGCTATATTAAATAGGAATTGTCTTTATATGATTTCCAATGAGATCTTAAAATAAGATTAAGGAGATTGAAAGAAATCAAATCCAGTGAAATGTTTTAAATGGAGTTCCCTGGCAAATGAACTTGGGAAAGTAGAGTAGAAATTAGTATGATAAAATAGGATATAATATGATAAAGTCATCGCAATGAACAAACACGTTCAATCAAAAAAAGATTTATTCTTCTTCCCCAATTCCTTTTTTTCTTACGACACAACAATAAAATTGGAATTTTCAGATTTTTTGAACAAACTGTCAATTTGCATTTGAATTCGGATTGGAATTTTATTTTGATTCAATTGAAGAAGAGCAAGCTTATTTATTTTTAATTCTAAGACCAGTAGTTCTAGGAGTCGACTCGCTTCTTTCCAACTCTTTCTCATTATTAAGAAAGGGTAACAAAGATAAAATACGAGCTTGTTTTATAGCAATAGTAATTAATCGTTGTTGTTTTAAGGTCAATCTATTCACCCGTCTAGATAATATCTTTCCTTGTTCACTAATAAATCGACTAATTAAACTCATGTTTCTATAATCAATTCGATCCCCCGATTGTATCGGGGGCAAACGCCTACGAAAAGATCGCTTAGATTTAAGAAAGAGTCGCTTGGATTTATCCATGTTTTTTTTATTCCTTGTCTCGAAAATCCTAATGCTATTTTGATCGAATCAAAAATGATTTCGAATCTCAAAATAGAATTGCTTTGTTTTGTTTATATTTAAATAAATATATGATCTGTTATATATAATATGTCGTTTTTCGTCTTCCTTGGAATGGAAGGCGGACACGCAAGCGATCGATTCGATCTATTTCTTTATCTCCCCGTGAATCGTATGTTTGTAACAAGAGGGACAGAATTTTCTCAATTCCAATCGACTAGGCGTATTATGTCGATTTTTTTGAGTAATATATCGGGAAATGCCCATTGATTCCTTATTAACACGGTTTCGAACACAACTGGTACATTCCAAAATAATCGTTATTCGGGCATCTTTACTCTTGGCCATGAACCTCCTTTGGATTTTTGATTGACTCAACTCTTCTATCTTTCTATTTTCCGATCCGAAGCGAAGAAGAAGAAAGGAAGGAAAAAAATAGAAGTTGCTAACTTGAAATCCAATTATGAAAGATTTCGTTGCAATCTATCAATATAGTAATAATAAGTAATATAATGATTTCTAACTATATATTTATAATTTATAATCGCTGTACAGTATTTAAATTTTCTTTTTCATTGAATTTTCTTGTATGATATTGTTGCCATGCCACAACTATTCCATTTTCTTTCTCACTCTATTATTAATTAATTTAATTTTGGACCTGGAAACCCGAGTTCTTAGTTTAACTAGGGTGAACCCGCTTTTATTCTTTTTATTTTCGAATTTATTGTAATTAAAAAAAAAAAAAAAGAAGAAAAGAAGAGTAAGGGGGGGATTAGTCACAGATATTTGATTGTATCTCTAATTTTCTTCACCCCTTCCTATCTCAATTACTATAATGAAAAAAAAGGGAATATCAACGCATCTGGAAATAAACGATTGATCTCTATCAATAAACCTGCTAAAGACCCAAACCATAGAGTACTTACTACCGGTGCCACGGAAAGGTATGTTTTTAGATTTCGCATTTAAAATCCTCCTTCTTTGTTATTTATTATTGTAATTTTATTACAATTTGTAATACATAATGCTATTACATATATGACCAGATGTGTATATGTAGTTAATGACTGACACTTGGATTTGTACGCAGAATCCCTAATGCAAATTAAAATGTATAACTTGAAATGTACAACGATTCAGTACAGTAGATATTCCTTTTCTTAAAAGAAAAAAAAATACGTCCCCTTCTGTCTGAGAATTCCCGAAAAATATTCATTTTTTTACGGCGAGTTTCATATTTCTTTAGTACGTATATAATATAAGTCTATTATTATATGTTATATGATATGAGATTAAAAAAAAAATAAGAAATGACAAGATAATTGGGTATAGCACTGAAAGAAATAAAGATGTGGAAAACAAGACAGGGATTCTCTACAATACTACTGTAGGCCAATTCAAAGGGATGTAGCGCAGCTCGGTAGCGCGTTTGTTTTGGGTACAAAATGTCACGGGTTCAAATCCTGTCATCCCTACCTATTACTTATCTTATGAACAGTAACGAGGGGTCATTGAGATTGATTAAAATTGGCTATACAAAATCAATCTTTAATTTTCTTATTTACGATAGTATATATATCCAAGACGAGTTAGGTCACAAAATATTTTTGTGATAATAAAGCGCTCTTAGTTCAGTTCGGTAGAACGTGGGTCTCCAAAACCCGATGTCGTAGGTTCAAATCCTACAGAGCGTGATTAGATTCTTGTTATTTGTTAGGTCGAAAATAAGACTGAAATAATTGAACAGCAATCTGAATTTGACCTCCTGTAGATTAAAGAAAGTAGGAGGTCAATCAAAAAAAAAAAGGAGATATTAATTACTCAAAGGTCCAATTGATCACCACGTCTATATTGTAAATATGCAGTTACGAATAATCCAGCCAAAGTAATAGGAATTAGACCTAAGACGATTCCAAATAGAAAAACTTCAATCATTTCAATTTCTTTGAAAGGTGAAAAGGAGAGGTAATATCTATCCTTATATATTAATCGGTATTACCCATGAATCTCAATGACCAAGAATTGAAAATGGACAGGGCAAGAAACTATAGAATATATGAACTACCACAGAAGAATTTTTTTTATGAATTGTTCATTCAATTAATTTCAAATAAGTCGTATCTTGTTCAGACCGATAAATATAGCTGAGGTTATAGTCAAAGCTGCTAGTAGAAAACCGAAATAACTAGTTATAGTAGACATGAAGGGACTAAATGAAATATCTTCTTTTTATACATATGTTTATAAAGCACTTCCCTAAATTTCAATTTTTGAAAGAAAAGAGACGAAGATAAACAAAAATACCAATTGAAAAGGAAAGGATAAGTTCAATTGAAAGTTAAAATTTTTGATTCATCACTTATT